GTCGCTGACAGGCAGGAGGACCACCTGGTCAGCCCTCAACCCCCTGCGTAACTCCTGTAATTGGTACGAAAGATTGGTCCGCCCCGTCCCGTGGACCATATGTGCCCGGGCCCAGCATATGCTTCTGACCGCCGGAGCACGTAGTGTCGCAACTCATTGGGGGGAAGCTTGTCTTACGTTGGGCTAACAGACTTTGGTAGAATTAGCTTAACGGTCCCCCCATCAAGGTCCAGTTTATGCAACAAATCATGCGGGGTGCCGAGCAGTCACAACACGGGAGTAGCCTTGGCGGTGAAATAATGGTAGACATGCGTGCGGGATTCAGCAAAGTCTCGTGCTCGCAAGCATGGGGTTCAAGTCCTCTTTGAGGCACACCATTTGTCTGTTATCGCTGCCACCACTACTTACTACACCAGTATCGATCCGAGCCCACAGCATACAAGAGATAACCAATTGGTGGAAGGATGGCGATTGCTGGGAAGACCTTCCTCTGGCCAGTGGGTATCCCGTGCGAGGTCCCTCTAATCGCTGCTGTACGATCCACTAATGAGTGGTCAGACATAGTAACGTATTTGGCCAAGGAAGCGGCGAGCGCTGGCCCAAGTGTTCCACGCGCGTTGGATCCCCTCTGCAGGGTCTGTAGGATAGAGATATGTGTCCGCGAATCCGCCGGTCTATCGTTCGATTAGTTGGCAACCGCTGCTAATACGTGTCAACAAGGACGGGTATGGCCGTGCGCCGTCGCGGGGAATAAACCTTCCTGGCGCTCGTGGTCGCAGCAGGACGTGGAGTAGCTAGAATAATCAAGTTATGCTACACTACTTCATCGGGTATCTCACAATGGATCGGACTTGATAAGCCGTGGTTATCCATCCCCCTTTGGGACTAAACTATTCATGTATGGCCGGGAGAAATAAAGGTACTACGGAAGAAGTAAATATCCCCGCATTTATTGCCACTGCACCGTTCATCTCAATTCCCACGGCATCTCTCATCGTTCCCTACGTTAAGACGGCCAGCCAAATCGCAAAGGAACGAAGTTTGAGGAAGCTGCTGAGACTCCGCGGCTGCCTGCTCCGTAGACCTTGATAGAGATTACCCCTGGAATGGTGTGCCACAGCTAGAACCTACCTAGCCTTTCGCTCCTGGTGAGGAGGAGGGGCGGTAGCATATTACTTAGCATCACCATCTCAGATCTGATAGATCCTTCTCGCACATAGGTTGAATCGCTTTTCACCCGGCTCCGCAGCGGTATCTGGCTCTCCTCGGCGCGCGCCCCGAGCATTAACAAGTAATGGGGGGTGGTCCCTGGAGGTATTCGTTCGCCACCATAAGAGGGGGCCCCGTACCGACCACGTGGCGGGTCTTTGACCCCCATAAGACCCGTGCAAAACTGTTAGGCCCGGTCGGGCAACCGGTCGGGCAACCGAGTGGTAATTCGTTATTTATTTTAGCACGTAGCTTGGTAGCGGGCAGACGAGCGGGTTCCTTTCTCGGCAGGGTGTATCGGTGATGAATCGGGGACAAGGGGCACGGCGAGCGATCAGGGCGGCAACCCAACTCAATGAGGGCAGACTGGGAGATGCAGCTCGAGGCTCCACCTGCTGATACTCACTACGAAACTGAGAATGCCACAGCTACCAAGGGGAACGAGCTCGAGGGCTACCTCTCGAAGCGAGGGCTGCTGATGAGACTACACGGGGAGAAAGGCTTTGGGCGGCCATGTTGCAAATCAACCGTTTCGCAATTCAGAACTCCTAGCGGAGGGAACTACAGACAGAGCTTGACCGCCCGTGCTTCCATATACGCGCGAAGATGCTGCAGTCCGCCCGCCGGAATCGGGTATTACGGGCGATCGCACCAATCATTCCGTTCCAGTATTACGATGTGGCGATCACACCAATTATTCTATTCCAAATGGCAATCACACCAGTTATTCTGTTCCAGAGGAGGCAGGCAGAGAACTAAGAACTATGGAGGAATAGCTATATGGGGACAATAATGCCGCAGCGGGACGGCGCTCCACTTCATGAGCAGCCTGTTTCGCAGGGGATTGAGGAAAAAAATATGACGGCGCGGCGGGACACTCTACTACTGAGCACTCCGCCGCCGGCAGACTGCTTCCTGTGGCCTGCTAGCGATTGCCCACTGGCTGAGCACGGTGCTTATGCCACTGAAGAAGATGTGCCAACCATCGATTTATCTGCCGCTACAAAGGGAGGCTCCTCCGAGGAGATTGAAACGTTGGTTGGTGCTATTGGCGCAGCATGCAGAGGCACCGGCTTCTTCCAGGTCATAAACCACGGAGTGGGGAAGAATCTGATGGAGCAGGTGCATGAGGCTGCTCGCGATTTTTTCGAGCTGCCTGAGGATGCAAAGCTAGCGGCTTCACGAGCACCGGGGAGCAGCTTCGGATTCGCCGGGTTGTCGGCCGGAAGATTCAAGTCGAAGTGCCCGTGGAAGGAAACTCTGTCTATGCATTACTCGCCGCTATCTAACATTGACGAGGAGCACCTCCGCAAGATTTACAAGCTGGACGCCGCATACAAGAAATATCGTGCTCTACACAGTACCTACTGTGAAGCAATGGACAAGCTGGGGAAGCAGCTGATTGGGATAATTGCACGCAGCCCGGGATTGTCCCCTGACTCATTCGGCAAGTGCTTTGCTCGAGGCTTCTCCATCTACCGAATGAACATGTATCCGCCATCCAGTCACTACTCACGGGTGCTTGGCACTGGACCTCACACAGACCCGTGCGCACTTACGATTCTTCATCAAGATGAGGTGGGGGGCCTACAAATCTACAGGAACAGCACATGGATGACAGTGAGGCCTCGCTTTGATGCGCTTGTTGTCAGCATAGGCGACATACTCGAGGTACTGTGCAACCATCGTTACAAGAGTGCGAAGCACCGTGCTGTGGTACATGCTTACAGACCCAGGCACTCGATCGCCTTCTTCATCAACCCGGGCGTGGACGAGGTGATTAGGCCTCTCCCTGAACTATTGGGCGACGAGTCTTGTTTCCAAAGGCACACGGAGTTCCGTTGGGGGCAGCTGCTCGAGTTCACACAGAGGCATTACAGGTCCGATTTGCACACGCTCGAAGCTTTCGAGGACTACTTGAAGAAAGCATCATCACAGTCGTAAAGAAGCAGCAGCCTTGGAGGAATGCGGAGAGGAGAAAAATGGCGCCACTCTTATGACTGAAATGCGGCAGTGGAGTAGCAGCCTTGGAGGGATGTACAGACGGCACCACTCTTATCGCTAGCTTGTGAACACAAGTCTTTGAGCTTTACTTTATGATTAGAGAAGAAACCGCCTAAAGAAGTTAGTTGCCCGAGTGACTGACCCAACCGAGGTGGGCCCGGCCCACATCATTGAGATGAATCCGCGCGGTCGGTCATAGATACATTCTATGGAATAGTCAAGTTATTTGTTTATTTGTGGCTTGAGTAGGTGACCCGCCCAAAAATCAGTGGCGCGCCGTTTGCCCAACTATGATACGGTCGCCCCCGCCGAGTACGCGCCTAGGGTATCTAGCCCGGGATGAACGAGAAACGGGCCCCGCCACAGCTGCGGATGGGGCCCGCAAGCGTGGAGCGGATCGACCGAGCTAGGCTCGGGGTGGAATCGCTACGCATACCCCTGTGGCGCCGCGGCAGGCGGCCTCCCGCAGCACATTGCCAGAGGGTGGTACGGTATGGCTAAGCTAACTGATCCGTTTACGCCGGAAGCAGAACCGATTCATTTACTTGGCCGGGCACGGAAGGATAGATCGATTGGTCCGTCGCCAAAACTTCGGTACTATATTCGGTACTACATTATGATCGAGCTCGTAGGTGGGGAATGAGCAGGTGTCGCGGCAACAGGATCGGGAAGGGCTCAGTCGGAAACGCCCCCTGGGAGGGCGCGGGGACAGATTGAGCCGTCGATTACGTGGTAATCACTCACTCCCGTCGGGCTCATTGATGAGCAGCAAGAGACGCTTGTGAAACCATAAGAAGGCATATTCGGATCGACGGATCCATACATAAGTAATTATTGATAAGCGTCCAATGGATTGACCATCCATCACGATCGATCATTGGAGCCCGCTCCTCCCCCGTGCCACAGGCGAAGGAGAGGATGTGGGAACTACCATCGGGGCAGCCCAAGCAGTATTGACTATATCCATAAAGATTCTCCCTGTTCGTCTACCCGTGTCCCTGGCCAAACGGTCAGGAATTTGTCCCGTCCCTTTATTATTGATTGTGACGCAGAAATGTTGTGACTGTATAGGGCGCGTACGATCCGCTACAAATGGTATAACCATATGAGGAGCTTCCGGCACTGTAGGGCATTGGATTACTAACATTGTACATTTCAAACACCCTGCCTCAGCTCCAAACACCGGCAGGAAACTGCTAGACTCGGGTCCCCCGACCACGAGGAATCCGTCAGCCAAGTGATTGCGGCCTGCTCACCCCCCAAGAGGGGGCTCATGCCTGCCCCGCAGCGGGAGGGCCTATCAGTACGGCGAAAATGGGGGTCGTGGAGTCACCCGTGGCTGATATGAATGAGGGTAATGTCGCCATACACATTTAGCGCGCAACCACCGAGCGAGAATCGCAAATCTAGCGTGTCAGGCGACACCTGGATTCGAACCAGGGATGGAGGATTTGCAATCCCACGCCTTACCACTTGGCCATGCCGCCCCACCAAATTGCGATCGAGCTTGCTTAATCCCCAGACGAGGCGGGAATGCCACCGAAATTGCTGAAGCCTAAGCTACTTCATTATAAAAATGGTGGACGGCCCAGTCAAGTGCCCGTTCATCGCCGAATAATATGGAGGAGGAGGAGGAGGAGGAGGAGCGCCCGACTCACTTGACAAATCCGTTCACCTCGTTCATGCCGCGTTATGACTCAACGGAGCGTTATATATAATGTAAGTTGGCGGCATGCCTTGCCAGAAG